TTACCTCTCTTTTCACCTTTCAAAGAAATTGAAATGATTGAAGTTTTTCTATTTGGAATCGTATTGGGTCTAATTCCTATTACTTTATCTGGATTATTCGTAACTGCATATTTACAATACAGACGTGGCGATCAATTGGACCTTTGATTAATTAACATTTATTTTTTTTTTGATTGACCTCCCCTAGATTAAAGCAAACAAGAGGTCAAATTAAAATTGCTGTTCAACTATTTCCGTTTTATTTTGAACCTAACAAATAAGGATGATCTAATCACGCTCTGTAGGATTTGAACCTACGACATTGGGTTTTGGAGACCCACGTTCTACCGAACTGAACTAAGAGCGCTTTATTATCACAAAAAATAGTTTGTTACCCAACCTGTGTTGGATATAGATACTAGCATAAAGAATAAAATGAAACATTGCTTATGTATATTCAATTTTAATCACTATCAATTGACCCCTTCTTAACTTCTCATAAGTTAAGTAATAGGTAGGGATGACAGGATTTGAACCCGTGACATTTTGTACCCAAAACAAACGCGCTACCGAGCTGCGCTACACCCCTTTCAATTGGTCTACAGTGTCATTGTAGAGAATCCCTGTCTTCTTTTCCACATATTTATTTCTTTTATGGATATATTAACTTGTCACTTCTTCTTTTTTTTTAGTCTCATCTCATATACTAATAGACTTATATTAGATACGTAATAAAGAAATAAGAAACCGTAAAAAAAAAATGAATATTTTTCATAAATTCTCAGACACAACGGGACTTTTTTTTTATAAAAGGAATATTTACTGAATTGTTGTATATTTCAATCTGCATTATGGATTCTGCATAGAAATACAAGTGTTAGCCATTAACTACATATACACATCTGGGCATATATGTAATACTACTATTAGGTATTACAAATTAGAACAAAATCACAAAAAAAAAGCAGGAGGATTTTACATGCGAGATCTAAAAACATATCTTTCCGTGGCACCGGTAGTAAGTACTTTATGGTTTGGTTCTTTAGCAGGTTTATTGATCGAGATCAATCGTTTATTTCCAGATGCGTTAATATTCCCCTTTTTTTCATTATAGTAATTGAGGCACGAAGAAAATTAGAGCTACAATAAAAAATCTGTGCCTAACCTACCTACTTACTCTTCTTTTTTTCTAATGAAAAAAAAATTAGAAAAGAATAAAACCAGATTTGCCCTAGCGAAACTATGAACTCCGGGTTCCGGGACCAAAAATTAATTAATTACTAATAGCGTGAGAAATCAAATTGAATACATGTGACAACAATATCATAATAATACAAGATAATTCACAGAAAAATTAAATATTGTACAGCAATTCTAAGTATAGAGTTAGAAATCATTATATTCCTTATTATTACTATATTGATATATTGCAACGAAATCTTTTATAATTTGATTTCAATCTAGCAATTTCTATTTTTTTCTTTCCTTTGTTTTTTCTTCGGTTCGGATAGTAAAATGGAAAAATAGACCAGTTGAGTTAATCAAAAACCCAAAGGAGGTTCATGGCCAGGGGTAAAGATGCCCGAGTAACAATTATTTTGGAATGTACCCGTTGTGTTCAAAACCGGGTTAATAAGGACTCAATGGGCATTTCCCAGTATATTACTCAAAAAAATCGCTATAATACGCCTAGTCGATTGGAATTGAAAAAATTCTGTACCTCTTGTTACAAACATACGATTCATGGGGAGATAAAGAACTAGGTCTAACCGCCCGCTCATGTGTCCGTCTTGCTTTCCAAGAAAAAAGAAAAGCCACATATTATATCTAATAATTATTAGATATTAATATTATCTATATAACAAAAATTATATATAATAGATCCTATATTTATTTAAATAGAAAATAAACAAGACAAAGAAATACTTTTTTTTTAATTCGAAATCATTTTTGATACGATCAAAATAGAATTAGGATTTTCAGGACAAGGAATAAAAAAACCATGGATAAAACTAAAGGGCTCTTTCTTAAATCTAAGCGATCTTTTCGTAGGCGTTTGCCCCCGATACAATCGGGGGATCGGATTGATTATAGAAATATGAGTTTAATTAGTCGATTTATTAGTGAACAAGGAAAAATATTAGCTAGGCGAGTGAATAGATTGACCTTAAAACAACAACGATTAATTACTATTGCTATAAAACAAGCTCGTATTTTATCTTTGTTACCTTTTCTTAATAATGAGAAAGAATTTGAAAGAAACGAGTCGACTCCTAGAACTACAGGCCTTAGAATTAAAAATAAATAGGCTTGCTCTTCAATTGACTCAAAAAAAAAAACTTCAATCCGACTAAAAATACGAATTGACATTTTGTTCAGTGTGACGACTTTATCATGCATGATCCTATTATATCCTATTTTACCATACTAATTTCTACTCTACCTTCCCAAATTAACTCAACAGGGAACTTCGCTTAAAACATTACCGGGGAGTACTTGTAACCTTTTTATCTTATTTTAATTTTAAGGTCTCATTGCAAATCATATAAAGACAATTCTTATTTAATATAGCTATTTGTGCAAGTATTTTACGATTAAGAAGCAACTGTCCTTGGTACAGCTTATGTATTAATCTACTATAACTGTTGTATAGTTTATAGGCTCGAATTACTGCATTTATGCGAGTAATCCACAAACGACGAAACTCCCTTTTTTTTCTACTTCTATCTTGATGAGCCAAAACCAAAGCTCTTATTTTCTGTTGAGCAATAGTACGAGAAAGTCTTGAATGAGCCCCTTGAAAACTTGATGCAAATAAACGAATTTTGGTTCTACGTCTTCGAGCTATATATCCTCGTTTAATTCTAGTCATTGAATAAATTAAATGAAATTTTGATGAATAACTAATAAATTTCTTTTCTTTCAGTTATTTCCTTTAGCTTTCCTAGTCTATTAATAACAAAACGGATTCTTCCAGTGTATAAAATAAAAATTCCAATGGCTTTTGCTACTCTAACCTTCCTGGCCACGATTTTATTTCTAGGCTTCCCGCCTCGAAATAAGAACTTGTATTGATACTAGGTATCAAAAAACATAATAAAAAAGTAGTAAATAGAAAAAAGTATAGTGGTTTCCTTCGTTTCTATGGTTGCTTCTTAACGGCGAGGTCCTCTCTATACACCGGAGCCCCCTCCCTCATTTCATTTAATCAATACTATTGTGAACTTGTACAGTTCACATTTTTTGGCTCTACCCATCATTATCAAGTAATAGGTCTTTCACAAGGAGACCCACCTATAAAGTAACGGTATTTTATTTAATTATGAAGATTTGCTGAGTAGCTGACCTTGTTAGTCCGTTCTTGCAGGAGTCAAGGGTATAATTTTTCTACTTTTTAAATAGCATTTCCCTGCTTAATGAATACTATTTGCTATTAATGGGGAATTCTTTTTCATCTTAAATTAGATGTGTAAGTGATTGGATTTGTACCAATATCAACCATAAATTAATTTGATACCACAATAGAAGGATATAATAGATCCGTTTTTTTTAGATATTTTCACTCTTCGTCTAGTAAATGGTATCCTTATATTCGATCCTATATCACTGTTACTGATCACTTATATTGGATCAATTCTTTTGGACCAGTCCACGATCTGAACGCGTCGCACATACACCCTAGTACATGTTCCTCGTCGCTGAGGACATCCCCCAAGAGCGGGGGATTTCGTGACTTTTTTTATTGGCTGGCGTGTGTTTCTAATAAGTTGTTTAATAGTTGGCATATTGAATCATATACATAATGGGATGGTTTAGATCGATCCTAACCGGATAATTATGAATACTTTTTTATTAATGTAGTTATAGAATATTTAGAATATTGTATTAACCCCGATAAGAAGATAAAAAATAAAATTGCATACTTACGTAAAATCGCTCTTATTTTTTTTTATTCAACCGCTACAAGATCAATAAGTCCATAAGCTTGGGCTTCTGTTGCTGACATAAAAGCATCTCGTTCCATGTCTTCGGAAACAACCCATAAAGATTTTCCCGTTCTTTGTGCATAAACCTTTGTGAGGGTTTCGCGCATCTTCAGTAGTTCTTCCACTTCCAGGATAAAATTTCCCAGTACTGTCTTATAAAAAGAACTAGAGGGTTGATGGATCATTACCCTGATGAAATAACATAATGAATTAGTATTCTATCTCGAAAGAATAATATTACTTATAATATGATAGAAAAAAGATAAAATAGAACAACCGTACAGGCTTCTTTTCCACATTGCATACGGCTCTAAAATGGAATTCACTTTATATTCCTTTTTTTTACCTCTTATAATATAAAATAAATTGATAAGGTCTATCACATAGGTAAATGATCCAATAACCACCCTTCTTTTTGGAGTAGTTAAAAAAATACTACGATGGTTCCGTTGCTTTATATATTTATTTCCTCTGTTATTTAGCAATCCCAAAATTTCTTTTTTTTTGTATTCTTTCAGAATAATATATATATTGTTAAGAGTTTTTCGGTGTGAAAACAAAAAAGTTTGTAACGCTGAAATGGGTCTCCTGATATATCAGATAAAATATGAAATATCCTTTGCCTCATACTACTTTTTCGATACATAAGTTAACGCTTTTGAAAAAAAAAAAGAATTTCAAATCGAATTCGAAGTGCCATGCTATTATTACTTAATATTTATATTTCATATATCGCGAAGGCATAGTCTTGTCTTCTTTTCTTTTTTATCGCAAATCAACTAAAAAACTCATTGGCGCCAAGCGTGAGGGAATGCTATACGTTTGGTAATTTCTCCTCCGACCAGAAGAAAAGATGCCATTGAAGCGGCTAATCCTACGCATATTGTTTGTATGTCTGGTTGCACAAATTGCATAGTATCATAAACAGCTAATCCAGGTATTACCGATCCGCCGGGAGAGTTTATAAACAAATACAAATCCTTGGTATCATCCTCTACACTAAGATATACCATAAGACCAATAAGTTGATTCGAGGCATCGGTATCGACTTCTTGTCCTAAAAAAATGACTCTTTCTCGATAAAGTCGGTTGAGTGGGATAAAATTGTATTCCCTCTGAACCGTACATGCATCTTTTAATGCATACGGTTCAAGACACATCGCGAAAAAAAAAAGAACCAATGTATAGATTCTAGTTTTTTTTAATAAAAAAAAAGAATTCACTAAACCTTTCGGACTAACTTATCATTGATGTATTCTTTCATCGGAATTCAATTCCAATCACGATGTAATTTTCTGGTTCCTGGATGGTCTTCTTGAATTCTTTTAGGCTTCTGCTCTACTCCGAGTAATGATCTGACCGGTTTTGATTTACATATATAGGCCTAATATCCGAATACTACACCTTTTTGCTACAACTTATTTTTTTTTTTCAATGAAATTTTATTTCATGTCTACCGCCAAATATTAATTATTCAATGCATTCATCACATTACTCAATTTATTATTTATTAACAGAGTGAGATCACTTTTGTTTATATTAGAAATTATAAATCGAAGGTTCTATAATAAATAGAATTTAATCGAATATGATATTAACTAAAAATCATAAATATATTACGAATTGGTTTTTTATAAACAGAGCCTGGATATTTAATTTTATTGTTCGAACCAAAGCAACCATAAATTAGTCTAATTGCTAATATTAATCTGTATATCCCCTAGAAAATCGATTTCATTTTATTCTCATTTTCTTCGTTACATTTCCATTTCACGCTCCAAATTTTTGATGATTCAATCAATTTTTCTTGGTCGAAAGAGAGGATATCTCAATCGGGGAAGAGAACGGGGAAATACCATATTTCCAAATAGATCGGACAAGTCGCACTATAGGTCAATCCATGATTCCTCTTCGTCTCCAGGATTTTGAAAAGTTACTTGTGGAACACCAATAGGCATTAAACGAAAGAAAAATGAAGTAGTATATCTCACTTTGATGTGAAAGCGTAAAAATAGGTTTATTATCTTAATAATTGTTTCTCTTTTATCCTATTTTATCCATAGATTAAAATAAAAAAGAAGTTCAGAAAAAAGAACGACAGAATGAAGAAAGGAATTTTGTTATAAATAGGTCTTTTCCTTTGTATGATGAACAAATCTAGATGAAGTTACTCATATAAAATGCTTTCAACGTCCTACCATTGCGCATTGGTACTTATCGGGTGTAGAATAAATCTGCTTCTTTTTGTTGCTACGAACAAATATTAATCCTTTTATCGAGATAATCCACTAAAAAAGTAAAGTAAGGTATTATAGTATGGTTTTTTTACAGTGCAATAAAGTTAAATAGCGTCTATTTTTCATTGAAAAAAAAAGGGGGGTTTCTATGGGTTTGCCTTGGTATCGTGTTCATACGGTCGTATTGAATGATCCCGGCCGTTTAATTTCTGTCCATATAATGCATACAGCTCTGGTTGCTGGTTGGGCCGGTTCGATGGCTCTATACGAATTAGCAGTTTTTGATCCTTCTGACCCTGTTCTTGATCCAATGTGGAGACAGGGTATGTTCGTTATACCCTTCATGACTCGTTTAGGAATAACCAATTCGTGGGGTGGTTGGAGTATCACAGGGGGGACTCTAACGAATCCGGGTATTTGGAGTTACGAAGGTGTGGCTGGTGCACATATTGTGTTTTCTGGCTTGTGCTTTTTAGCAGCTATTTGGCATTGGGTGTATTGGGATCTAGAACTCTTTTGTGATGAGCGTACAGGAAAACCCTCTTTGGATTTGCCCAAGATCTTTGGAATTCATTTATTTCTATCAGGGGTCGCTTGCTTTGGTTTTGGCGCATTTCATGTAACAGGATTGTATGGTCCCGGAATATGGGTATCCGATCCTTATGGACTAACGGGAAGGGTACAAGCTGTAAATCCAGTATGGGGTGTGGAAGGTTTTGATCCTTTTGTTCCGGGAGGAATAGCCTCTCATCATATTGCAGCAGGAACTTTGGGCATATTGGCAGGTCTATTCCATCTTAGTGTCCGTCCGTCCCAACGTCTATACAAAGGATTACGCATGGGAAATATTGAAACCGTCCTTTCCAGTAGTATCGCTGCTGTCTTTTTTGCAGCTTTTGTCGTTGCTGGAACTATGTGGTATGGATCAGCAACTACCCCGATTGAATTATTTGGTCCCACTCGTTATCAGTGGGATCAAGGATACTTCCAACAAGAAATATATCGAAAAGTTAGTGCTGGGTTAGCTGAAAATAAAAGTTTATCTGAGGTTTGGTCTAAAATTCCTGAAAAATTAGCTTTTTATGATTACATCGGCAATAATCCGGCAAAAGGGGGATTGTTCAGAGCGGGTTCAATGGATAATGGGGATGGCGTAGCTGTTGGTTGGTTAGGACACCCGATCTTTAGAGATAAAGAAGGGCATGAACTTTTTGTACGTCGTATGCCTACTTTTTTTGAAACATTTCCAGTTGTTTTGGTAGACGGAGACGGAATTGTTCGAGCCGATGTTCCTTTTA